CTTATAGTTAATTGAAGCCACAAAGCCCTATCCATATATTCACTCGACCCCATTTTTTTTGTTCCATTCCAAGATTTCAAACGGGTTTTTGTACCGACCCGCTAAAAATTAAAAATGAAATACTGTCAGAACTCTCCATTACTACGACATGCTCTTTTTTCCATTCATTCCCTTTCAGGATCAGTCGTGGTCTTCCAAACTTTACCGATGGTATGGACGAATCCTTTAGCTTCATCCAAATGTGTAAAAGATCCTAGCCGCACTTAAAAGCCGAGTACTCTACCGTTGAGTTAGCAACCCCAAAAGAAGAAACCAACTTATAGAAGATAATCTATCGAGAAGATAATCTATTGAGAAGATAATCTATCGACTATAAAATATATGTAATCGACTATAAAATATATGTATATAAAATATATGTATATGTATAATAAATAATAAAAAAGAAGTGCATAAATACAATCGGAATTAGAATAAATTAAATTAAACAATAAATAAATTAAATTAAACAAAGAAATTACACAAAGCAATTAAACCATTAAGCTAACAAATGAGCTAACAAATACAAAAAATGTATTTTCTAATGAATTCGGAACATAAAAAAATATATAGAATATAGATCAGATGAAAATATAATAATAATAATAAATAAAAAAAAAAAAGAAAAAATTCTCAGATAAAATTCGATTTATATAATATATAAACAAAAAAAAACTAAAAAAGAGATTCACAATTTATGAGCGGATCCTTTTGTTATCCCCTTTTTTCAATCAACCAAAAAAGCTCGTGTATCAAAGAACCTGCTGAAGTAAAGTAAAAAAGCAAGCAAACCAATATATCTAACATCACTTATCACGATGGATTATATTTGTTCAATACACTGTTGTCAATATAAATGTTACGAAAAGAATAGAAAGCAACAAAAATAAAAAAAAAAGAAATTCAATTGAATTTCTTTTTTTTTTATTTTTGTTGCTTAAATTGAAAATAAAAAAGAAAACCATGAAGTTTCAAGTTATCAAGAATGTCTAAATTTTCTAGTATCAAGTAAATATGGTTTTATCGTTATAGAACACAGGATTGCAAAAAAACACTGATAAATAGATACGAAAAGGGGGGAAGAGTATAGAAAGTTTATCCAAAGTTATATACAAACAACTGCCCCTCTTTTATATGTCCTTAACCCTTAATTGAATTTCGTTTGATTAGAATGAAGTTCCTTCAAAACCCCCACACTTTTTAAAATATCCTGAACAGTTCCTGTAGGTTGAGCCCCTTTTTCAAGGAAAAAGAGAATGGCGGGAACATTTAAAGAAGTTTGATTCTTTATCGGATCATAAAAACCTACTTTCTGAAGATCTTTTCCTTCTCTTCTAGATCGAACATCAATTGCAACGATTCGATAGACGACTCATTGAGATAGATGTAGATGAACAATACACCCCCCTTAGAAACGTATAGGAAGTTTTCTCCTCGTACGGCTCGAGAAAAAAAGAATTGGATTTGAGGTTTTATCTATGGTATGGAATTCGAATAAATTCACTAAATGACAAAAGGTTCTATAAAATCATCAAATCAATTAGACTGTAGTTTAAGTCTGTTTTTTGGTCTTCCTTCCTAAAAAAAAACCATTCTTACTCACAACCTCACAACTCAAGTTAAATAACTCTCAAATAATTCAAAAGAGAATCTTTCGTTTATTGAGTGGTCTTTACCCCCCTTTTTGGTTGTCTCGGTTAAAATCTATTTGGATTCTTAAGTCTGGCCCAGTTAGTGAGACGATTAAAACTAAAACGGTGTTTACTTGTTCTGGGATCCTTTATCTTTGTTTTAAATCATTGGGTTTAGGCATTACTTCGGTGCTTCTTAATCCTTTCAAAATGGCAGCAACATACCCTTTTTTTTTTATTTCCTTCTACCAAAGAATCCTACGGACAATAGATTCCCGCGCGATACACTTTGGATCGAAGGGGTTTGATTAATTCCAACAAAATTTCCTTTTGAATTGGAAACTTGCTCGAATGGGATCCCTTCCATTTCTATATCAAAGATATATTCACGAAGTTGCTCCAATTTATTGATTTTCATTAACCCTAGATTCTTGTCCTGAGAAATTAATTAATACTTTCTACTCGAGCTCCATCGTGGACTATTTAGGTTACCAACCGATGTCGAAGCCAAGAGCACCTTCATTTTCATTACTATAGAAATAGAAAATGGTGGATATTAAGAAAGAATCCACAATGGATCATGTCCTTCAAGTCGCACGTTGCTTTCTACCACATCGTTTCAAACGAAGTTTTACCATAACATTCCTCTAATTTGGAACCAGTATGGAATTGATTCAATTATGGAATCATGAATAGTCATTGGTTTGTAGACATCGGAATCTATATCCCTTTGTTCTATAATGAATATATTTGTTCTATAATAATGAATATATTTGTTCTAGAATGAATATAGAAGAGAGATTATATATATAACTATAGATAGGTAAATGTAAATAAAGAATATATCTTTAAATCGTTAAAGAAGTTTCTGAATAAGTTTTAGTTTTAGAAAGTCCTCTTAATTTAAATAATTTAAAAATTTAAAATGACAAATAGTTTATATTTAATAATTTATATTTAATAATAGATTAAAGGTTAGGATTAACTATTTGTTAAATATTTTATTTTAAAAATTAAAAATCGAGGGGATCAAAAACAAAAACCTTTTTCACAAAAATAGAATAAGAATAGAAGGGTACATATACGTTAAACATTTCCTCATTTTTAATTATTTTGTTTAATTGTTTAAGCGGTGTAGTTCAGCAAGATTTCGCTAATCGAAGCTTGCCATACATAATTACATAATAGAATATCCATACATAAGACAATAGAAAGTGAATAAAAAAAAAAGAGAATAAAAGCTCTAAAACATAAAACACCCTCTCTTAAGTGTTACATAAATTTACAATTGTTTATTAGGGCCAAACACGAAATACTTATTCAAAGAAAATACATTGGATTCGGATAGATATATAATTGCATAATAATTACATAATTGTATAATTTTATTAAAATTTTCTTTTTGTTAATCCAATTCAGGCAGACGCAGAAATTTGAATATCTTCGGTTAATGTATTCGCCCCCCGGGGTACTACAGGACTAATGGCACATAAGAGAAAAAAATTGGAATTATGCTCGGGGATGCGGACTAGCTAAGTACAAATCCCAACAAGTCCAAATGAAGTTGCTCCTTTTTTTATTTTAGTCTAACCCCTTAGGAGAATTAATCCTATTGACTTTGAATGAATTTCATTAGTACCAAAATTCTTAGATTTAAGAAATCTATATAAAAATGAAAATGCCTAAAACTATAGTTTATAGTATAAGAAATAATAAAGAGGGTGCTTGAAAATCCAAATATTGATAAAATAAAAAATACAAAATAGAAAATCAATATGGAACGGAATGCTTTTATAAATAACTCCCTTTCCAAAACAAGATGGGTATTGGGCATAGGATGAAAAGACTCCCTTTGTCAAATTCCAACTCTTGGAACCCATGTTTCCAATTTACTTAGATCAGAAATAGAGTCAATTACTTTTGGGTGTCATTTGTACGCGATTCCATTCAGTTTGTGTAAAAAAGAAAGATATGATTCATGCATAAAAAAAAAAAAAAAGAAAGAAATTCCAGCTAACATTAGCATTAGACTTTACCCCATTCAACAAAATCTTTATTCTATTCTAAGATAATGATTTATTCTATTCTAAGATAATGAATATGCTCTGGGACGGAAGGATTCGAACCTCCGAATGGCGGGACCAAAACCCGTTGCCTTACCACTTGGCCACGTCCCATTTAGATTTGTATTCAATACTACTTTCGATACTACTAAACTTTAGTAGTATCGTAACCATACTACTAAAGTAACCATAGTACTAAAGTATAATTAGTAAAAAAAAAGTATAATTAGTAAAAAAAAAGCAGTATTTAATAATTTAATAATAAATTAAATTATAGTATTCGTTATTTGTCAACTCCAATCTAATTTATTCTATAGATATTTAGATTATTAGTAGTATTTTTTTTAATATAATATAGAATTAAAATTCTATCGAATTAAACTTAATTTATTGATCATTAGCTATAATTCAATTAAGATATTGTATGAAAGTATGATTTCCTCTATTCTCTTTTGAGAATTGGAGGATTTTTGATTGGGTGAGTTGAAAAGAAAAGAAGGATTTGTTGTCTACCTAAATTTTTCCCTTTTTCCTTATATCATATCAATAACTCAATCAAAATGCAATTATCCCCAAGAAGAAAAAGTATGTTATGCTTAATATCTTTAGTTTGATCTGTATCTGTCTTAATTCTGCCTTTTATTCAAGTAGTTTTTTCTTCGGAAAATTGCCCGAGGCCTACGCTTTTTTGAACCCAATCGTAGATGTTATGCCAGTCATACCCGTGTTCTTTTTTCTCTTAGCTTTTGTTTGGCAAGCTGCTGTAAGTTTTCGATAAGATCCTTAATCTAAAATAATCTAAAATTTAATTTAAATTGAATAATTTCTTACTAAATACTAAAATTTCCTAGATTTCCTCGAAAGTTCGTTATTTTTTCTAGAAAGAAACTCGGTTCTTGATATCCAAATAGGATATGTGGTAGAAAAATGGAGGATCTATTCTCTTTTTTTTTTAATTATCATTATCTTGGAGATTGTGTAATGCTTACTCTCAAACTCTTCGTTTACACAGTAGTGATATTTTTTGTTTCTCTCTTCATCTTTGGATTCCTATCTAATGATCCTGGACGTAATCCTGGGCGCGAAGAATAAGGGTTTTTCTTTTCTATTTTCTTCGGATTTTTTATTTAGATAAAAACAAAAAAGGGATTTGCCAAATTTGAAAAAAAAAAAGCCATCAGGTGAAGCGGAAAGAGAGGGATTCGAACCCTCGGTACGAATAACTCATACAACGGATTAGCAATCCGCCGCTTTAGTCCACTCAGCCATCTCTCCTAATTGCAAATTGGGTTAGATTACACATAAAAAGAAAAAAAGGAGTATTCCTTTCTCTATTATATAGATATGTACAATTTTTATCAGTAATTTTGTTTCGATAAATAAAAAAGAAATAAAAAATAAAGAAAAGTGCTCGAAAGTTCCAACAATATAAAGAAAACAAAAATCGACCCCTTCGTATTTTGTTCGAAAGACCCTTTTTATTGATTTATTGATTATTTTTTATTGATTATTGACTTTTTTATTGATTATTGACACGGCCTGGCCTGGTCCGTACCCAGCCGGGCCTCCTTTTGTTTTTGTTCCAAAAAATTATAGAAAAATAATGATGATTTTTCATTTATTCATTTAGCTGATTTGAAAACAAAAATGCTTAGTATTCTTTATTAGTATTCTTTAGTATTAGTATTCTTAGTATTATAAATTATAATGTATTAATAAAGTATTCTTATTAATAAAGTATTCTTAGTATTATAATGTATTATATTAATTATAATAATAATATTATAATTATAATGTATTAATAATTATAATGTATTATAAGTAATGTATTAAATGTATTATAAGTTATAAGTATTATAATAATTAATAATTATAATAAACTTATATATATTATATAATTATATAATTATATAATTTATATATTATATATATATTATATAATATATATATATAATTAAAATTTTTTTATATATTATATTTTATATATTATATAATATATAATTAAAATTGATTATTATTATATATAAATTATTATATTATATATAAATTATTATATAATTATTATATATAAATATATATCAATATATAAAATATAAAAAAGTGAATACGAAGTATTGAGTATTGAAGCACGAACAAAAAAAGAAGAAGGACTATTTCCATCTGCGAAAACAAAAAAAAAGGAGGCTAAATTTTATAATTTTTTAATGATCCCGTCTTATTCTTATTATATATTATATATTATAATTATATATTATATTTATATGTTATTATTATATACCCCATTTTCCGGTTCGACAAAAGGTCTAGTTGTATACAATAATCGAATTGTAGCGGGTATAGTTTAGTGGTAAAAGTGTGATTCGTTTTTTTAACCCTTTGGTAGTTAAAGGGTCTTTGTTTTCGGTTTGATTCCTATTCCGACCAAAAACTTTATTTGCAAAAATAAAAGGATTTAATCCTTTACCTCTCAATCACGGATTCGAGAAAAAATATACATTCTCGTGATTTGTATCCAAGGATCACTTAGAAAGTGAGAAATTGGATTATGAAATTACGAAACATAATTTTGTAATTGGATTAATACTTCCAATTGAATCAGTATGAGTAAAGGATCCATGGATGAAGAGAGAAAGTAGGTTTCTAATCGTAACTAAATTTTCAATTTTTTCTTTACAAATAAAAAATTGAATCCAAATAGCTATTAAATGATGACTCTGGTTTACTAGAGGCATAGACCTTTTTTTTAGCTCGGTGGAAACCAAATCCCTTGCCTCAGGACCGACCGTATCAAATAAAAATAGAGAACGAAGTAACTAGAAAGATTGTTAGAATTACTCTTTTCTAGAGGGATCATCTATAAAGCAATTAGTAGTCAGACAAAAGTTGACATAGATGTTATGGATAGAATTTTTTTTTGTAATTTTGTTCACATCCATATCCATAAAGGAGCCGAATGAAACCAAAGTTTCATGTTCGGTTTTGAATTAGAGACGTTCAAAATGCTGAATCGACGTCGACTATAACCCCTAGCCTTCCAAGCTAACGATGCGGGTTCGATTCCCGCTACCCGCTTTCTATTCTTTATTTTTTTAGAAATTATTATATATTCTATATTTCTATATATAGTTATTTCTATATTTCTTATATAGTTATTTCTATATTTCTATATATAGTTATAAATATATAGTTATAAATCTAATTCTAGTTATAGAATTCTAGACTTAATGCATCATTTCATATACAGTTTCAAAAATTATCTCACATACAATCCGATTCTTTTTTTTTCAGCGAAGAGGCGGGGAAAGTCAAAATACGAAAAAATCGGAATGAAAAGCGTCCATTGTCTAATGGATAGGACAGAGGTCTTCTAAACCTTTGGTATAGGTTCAAATCCTATTGGACGCAAATTTTTTCCATATATCTATTTTTTTTTTATTTTGATACCCCGAAAGTCTTTTCGAGTAACTTGAATTTGAGTGAAATTGAGACACTTAATTTGATTACCATTACCTTTTTAAGATAAATTTAAGATAAACGAAAGTAAGTCATCCTTTTTGTGCTTATTCCTGAAGTAGAAAACGGTCCAGTTGTTCCTGAATAGCTTCTTTCAAAAGAGCTTCCGCCTCCTCGGTAAACATCTTGGTAGAAGAGATAATTTCTTCGAACTGAGGTTTGTTAGTTTTTACGTAAGTCCGTAACTCAACAAGGAATTTCCTTACTTGTGCAATTTCTAATGAATCAAGATAACCGTTTGTTCCGGTATAAAT